AAATAGATTCGATACATTTTAAAAAGAAAAAGTTTTATTCCATAATGTAAAATGTAATGATAATGATTCAAAAAGAGTTTCATTTCTGAATGAAGTTACACGGCCCCGTTCTTTTTATTAGTTTATAAGTTTACTCAAAAGTTGCTTAATGAATCGGTTGATTGGAATTGCGGGATGGGTAGATGTCGTAGATGATGAATCAATTTCTTTTTCTTTTTATAGGTCTGTCACTTTATCCTTGTTAGTGCCGTCTATAATCAATGATAGATAAATCAAAAACTTTCAATTTCACTTTTTCTTTCAATTGGTGTTTTTGCTTATCTCCTATTTTGTTTGCAAAAACTGAAACTTAGGTAAGTGCTTTTTTATAACCATATGTATAAAAAGAACATATTTCATTTAGCTCCTTAATGCCTACTATAACTAGTTATTTCGGTTTTCTACTAGCAGCCTTAACGATAACCTCAGCGCTTTTTATTGGTCTGAGCAAGATACGACTTATCTGAAATTTATGAAATTCATATTTGAAATGCATAATTTATAAAAAGAAATTTTTCGATGAGATTCCGTATAAATTGCCAATTCTTAGTCATTGAGATTCCAGGTAATTCGGATTACTATTTATGTATAGATATTACCTCCTTTTTCTCCTTTCAAACAAATTGAAATGATTGAAGTTTTTTTATTTGGAATCGTGTTAGGTCTAATTCCTATTACTTTGGCTGGATTATTTGTAACTGCATATTTACAATACAGGCGTGGTGATCAGTTGGACCTTTGATTAATTACTCTATCTTTTGTTGATTGACCTCCTACTTTGTTTAATACTTTAATACAAAGGAGGTCAAATTCATATTTCTGTTCAAGTGAGTGAAGCTATTTCAGTGTAATTTGATCTAAGAATAAGAAGGACGAAATCACGCTCTGTAGGATTTGAACCTACGACATCGGGATTTGGAGACCCACGTTCTGCCGAGCTGAACTAAGAGCGCTTTCTTATCAGAAAAGACTGTAAAGAAACCTTTTTTTTAATCCCAATAAACAATTATAGATGTTCTATGTTCAATTTGAATCGATCTCAATTAATCCCTTGTTACTGCTCAAGGGAGAAGTAATAGGTAGGGATGACAGGATTTGAACCTGTGACATTTTGTACCCAAAACAAACGCGCTACCAAGCTGCGCTACATCCCTTCAATTGGTCCACACACAGTATCATTGTAGAGAATTCCTGTCTTGTTTTCCACATCGTTAGTTACTACATTGATATAGACAATTTCTATGGACATTTCATCTTTTTGATCTCATTTAATATATTATTATATAATAATAGTAAAAGATTTATATACATTAGAGATTTTGCGTACAACTCTAAGCGGTCCTTAACTGCACATGCATCTGATCATATATGTATATTTTTATTCCAATAAAAGAAATAAAAGAAAAGGAGGTTTTTCAATGCGAGATTTAAAAACATATCTCTCCACGGCACCGGTATTAAGTACTCTATGGTTCGGGTCTTTAGCAGGTCTATTGATAGAGATTAACCGTTTTTTCCCAGATGCGTTGACATTCCCCTTTTTTAATTATTAACACGGTAACGAATAACGAAGATTAGAGATAAATTTAATATCTGTGACTAATCCTTCACCCCCCTTCTCTTTTTTACCTTTTTCTTTTTAGAATAAGGGAGGAAAGAGAAAAAAGGAAAAAGTGGATTCAATAGCTGCGAGACTTAGGTTCAAGTTTAAGTTAATAAATAGAGGTAGAATAAACAATCTGGGGTCTAGGACAAGACTCTTATACAAGAGACTTAAATGTAAATATGTACTGTGATTTGAAATATACTTTAGAAATCATTATCATTATATATTCTTTACTATATTGATTACAGTGAAATTTTTCATAATTGGATTTCAGGTTAGTAACTTCTATTTTTTCCTTCCTTTCTTCTTCTTCGTTTCGGATCAAAAGAGTTGAGTAAATCAAAAATCCAAAGGAGGTTCATGGCCAAGGGGAAAGATGCTCGAATAACGGTTATTTTGGAATGTAACAGTTGTGTTCAAAACGGCGTTAATAAGGTATCAACGGGTATTTCCAGATATATTACTCAAAAGAACCGGCACAATACGCCTAATCGATTGGAATTGAGAAAATTTTGTCCATATTGTTACAAACATACGATTCATGGGGAGATAAAGAAATAGATCGAATTGAGTACCTGTATGTAACCCTTCCAAAGAAGGGGAAAAATGATATTATATATAACATAACAATAACATATTTAAATATAAACAAACCAAATCCTATTTATTTATTCTAATTAATTTTTTAATTTTAGATCCGGTCGAAATAGGATTTTCGGAATAAGGAATAAACTAAACAAACCATGGAAAAATCCAAGCGACCTTTTCTTAAATCCAAGCGATCTTTTCGTAGACGTTTGCCCCCGATCCAATCGGGGGATCGAATTGATTATAGAAACATGAGTTTAATTAGTCGATTTATTAGTGAACAAGGAAAAATATTATCTAAACGGGTGAATAGATTGACCTTGAAACAACAACGATTAATTACTATTGCTATAAAACACGCTCGCATTTTATCTTTGTTACCCTTTCTTAATAATGAGAAACAATTTGAAAGAACCAAGTCGACCGCTAGAACCCCTGGTCTTAGAGCCAGAAAAAAATAGGCTTACTCTTTCTTTACTTGAATCAAAAGTCTAATTCGAACTCAAACACAGATTGATATTGTGTTCGAAAGATACGAAAATGCAAATTTGGTGTCGCAAGAAAAAACAAAAAAGAATCGGGGAAGAATAAATCTTTTTTTTATTGAGTGTGCTCATTCATTTTTACTTTACTACTTTTTTAGCATATTAATTGTGACTCTACCCTCCCGGAGTTCATTCTCCGGGGAACTCCGTTTAAATTATTCCGGTGGATTCTTTCCAATCTATTTCTTTTATGATCTCATTGGAAATCATATAAAGACATTTTTTATTTGATATAGCTATTTGTGCAAGTATTTTACGATTAAGAAGCAACTGTTTCTTATACAAATCATGTATTAATCGACTATAACTATAGGATACCCCTCCTTCACGAATTACTGCGTTTATTCGAGTGATCCACAAACGACGAAAATTTCTCTTTTGCCTATTCCTATCTCGATGAGACGAAACCAAAGCTCTTATTTTCTGTTGAATAATTGTTCGAGTAAGTCTTGAATGCGTCCCTCGAAAGCTTGATGCAAATAAACGAATTTTTGTTCTACGTCTCCGAGCTATATATCCCCGTCTAATTCTGGTCATTGAATAAACGAAACTTTGACGAATAACTAATAGATTTCCTTTCTTTCAGCTATTCTTTTCCCTTTCCTAGTCTAGTAATAACAAAGCTTTTTTCCAATGTATAAACTAAAAATTCTAATGGCTTTGGCTACTATAACCTTCCCGACCACTATTTTTATTTTTTCTAGGCATTTCACTTCGAAACAAGAAATTGTAGTCTACTAGGTATCAAAATAAAATAGAGTAAATAAAAAATATAAATGGATAAAGAAATAGTGTCTTACATCGTTTCTATGGTTACTTCTTAAACGGTGAGGTTTTTTCTATACACCGGAGCCTTTAACTTCATTTAATCAATGTTATTGGTAACTTGTATAGTTCACATTCTTTGGCTCTACCCATGAATTATCCAGTAAGAAACTCTTTCACGATGAGATCTACCTATACAGTAACGGTATTTAATTATGAAAGTTGGCTGGGTAGCTAACCCTGTTAGTCCGTTCTTGCAAGAGGGGCCCTAATCTTTCTGTTTTTTAAGTAAGATTTCCTCCGCTTAATGGATAACCATTTGCTATCAATGGAGAATTGCTTTTCATCTGAAATTGCGGTGATTGGATTTGCACCAATGGAAACCATAACTTTTATACACAATAGAATGGATAGATTTTCTTTTTTTTTTTTAGATACTTTACTTAATTAAATGAAGTTCTTTTTCTCTTCTATCCTATTCGTCGGTACTGATCATTAATACTGGAAAAAGTTTTCTTTCTTTTATCCCAGCTCACGATCTGAACACGAGTCGCACATACACCCTAGTACATGTTCCTCGACGCTGAGGGCATCCCCGAAGCGCAGGGGATTTTGTGACATTTCTGATTGGCTGTCTTGTATTTCTAATAAGTTGTTTAATAGTTGGCATGTTGAATCATATAAATAATGAGCTGGTTTAGATCGATCCTAACCGGATGATTATGAATTACTTCTATTTAATATTCTATTAAATATATTCTATCAAATTCGGCAAAAAAAAGATAAAATAGGAAATCGTGGACTTACACGAAATCGGGGCTATTTTCACGCAACCGCTACAAGATCAACAATTCCATAGGCTTGGGCTTCTGTTGCTGACATAAAGACATCTCTTTCCATGTCTTCTGAGACAACCCATAAGGGTTTCCCCGTTCTTTGTACATAAACCCTTGTGATGGTTTCACGCAGTTTCAGCAGTTCTTCCGCTTCCAGGACAGCTTCTCCTACTTGTGTCAGATAAAAATAACTAGCAGGCTGATGAATCATTACCCTGATGGTATAACGTAAAAAAGGGGTTCTTCTATTTCGCAGGATGAAGAGAAAAGAAAGAAAGATAAAGAATAACAAGAAAAAAGATAGAATTGAACAACCGTACGGGCGTATTTTGTGCATTGCATACGGCTCTATAATCAAATTGACCCTTACCCTTCCATCAAAGAAAGAGATAAATTAGGATTTATCAGACCCAGATCGGTAAAAGATCAAATTACCACCCTTCCTTTCAAAGGAGTTCAAAAATACTACGATGGCTCCGTTGCTTTATATATTTATTATTTGGTTTGTTTGTGATTCAGCAATCCCAAAGTTGCCTTTTGATCTGATCAAATAAAGAAAAAATAAAATTATTTTTTTTTTTTCGCACTCTTTCAGAACATAAATCTTGTTAAGAGCCCACC